TGATGACGCTATAGCTTCAATTCGATTCATTCTTAACAAATTAGTATTCGCAATTTGTGAGGGTCGTTCTAGCTATATACAAAATTCTTGATTAATAATAAGATAAATAAATAAATTTTTTTTAAGGAGGGGCTCCCTGTATTTCGATTTATAAAATCGGTTACTACTCCTGAATCGTACAAAAGAAAAAGAGATAAAAAAACTGGGGATATTGTGTGATTAGTTTAGTTGGTATCCAAAACTAAAATATAAAATTAAAATAAAAAAAAAAGGGGGATCTTGAATCAAAATAATTTAAAGTTCTTATTTCTGTCAGAGGGCTATATGAATGTTTTATCATGTTCCATCAACACACTAATAAAAGAAGGGTTATATGAGATATCTGGTGTAGAAGTAGGCCAACATTTTTATTGGCAAATAGGGGGGTTCCAAGTCCATGCGCAAGTCCTTATTACTTCTTGGGTTGTAATTGCTATCTTATTAGGTTCCGCAGTTCTAGCGGTTCGCAATCCACAAACCATTCCAACTGGCGGCCAAAATTTCTTTGAATTTGTCCTTGAATTCATTCGAGACGTGAGTAAAACCCAGATTGGAGAAGAATACGGTCCATGGGTTCCCTTTATTGGAACCCTGTTTTTATTTATTTTTGTTTCTAACTGGTCAGGAGCCCTTTTACCGTGGAAAATTATCCAGTTACCTCAAGGGGAGTTAGCAGCACCAACGAATGATATAAATACGACGGTTGCTTTAGCTTTACTCACATCAGTAGCATATTTTTATGCGGGTCTTAGCAAAAAAGGATTAGGGTATTTCAGTAAATACATTCAACCAACTCCAATTCTTTTACCCATTAACATCTTAGAAGATTTTACAAAACCCCTATCACTAAGTTTTCGACTTTTCGGAAATATATTAGCCGATGAATTAGTAGTTGTTGTTCTTGTTTCTTTAGTACCTTTAGTGGTTCCTATACCTGTCATGTTCCTTGGATTATTTACAAGCGGGATTCAAGCTCTCATTTTTGCCACTTTAGCTGCGGCTTATATAGGTGAATCTATGGAGGGTCATCATTAACTATTTTTTTTCAAATATTCGTTTTTAGGTTAGCTCAATTATAAAAAAGTTGGTTTACGTTATGTAAGAAACACTTGTATATGTGATATTTGATATTGACTAAGTATATATGAGTTAAAGATCTATATAATCTGCCCCACTACTTTTGTGAATTTCGATTTAGATAAGGATTCGATTAGAAGTTCTTCCTTTTTATCTGTGAATTGCTTTTTATCTGTGAATTGACTGAAAAAAAAAGATAAAAAAAAAAAAAAAAAAAAAAAAAAAAAAGAACGAAGAATTCAAAGAATGGTTCACAAAAAATAAATGGCATTAAAAAGTCGTATATATATATATTATGAATTTTAAAAATTCTGTGGATAGGAATTAATATCAAAGTAATTCTTATGAGTCAATAATATAATTATATTTTTTCAATTAAAGTTTTTGATTATTTTGGCTAGATTAATCTTAGCGATGACTTAATTATAATTAAGTCCTAAGTCATTGGATAATTGTATCATTAACTATTTCTTTATTTTGGTGTGAGGAACTTATCATGAATCCACTGATTTCTGCTGCTTCGGTTATTGCTGCTGGGTTGGCTGTTGGGCTTGCTTCTATTGGACCTGGAGTTGGTCAAGGTACAGCTGCGGGTCAAGCTGTCGAAGGTATCGCTAGACAACCTGAGGCAGAAGGAAAAATACGAGGTACTTTATTGCTTAGTTTGGCTTTTATGGAAGCTTTAACAATTTATGGCCTGGTTGTAGCATTAGCGCTTTTATTTGCGAATCCTTTTGTTTAATCCTATAAATCAGAAAATTCTGAACTTTTTTTTTTTTTTTTAGGAGTGTTGCGAAAAAGGGAGGTTTAGGTTTTTAAAAATTGACATAAAACTTGGTCTCAAATTCTAGCTTAATTTTAATAAGTCTCATTATTATTATTGAAAATTAAAAATTTTGGAAAATACATTTGTAAATAGAATAGGTTTTTTATTCTGTTTACAAATATCCAAATAGGTAAATTAAATTATTTAGGTAAATTAAATTATTAAATTAAATTTTCTTTTTATTGAAAATAAAAAGAATAAAAAAAAAGGACAGAGTTCTTTTTTTATAGTTTAGCTAGAAGAGGAGATTATATGAAAAATTTAACCGATTCTTTCGTTTACTTGGGCCACTGGCCATCCGCCGGGAGTTTCGGGTTTAATACCGATATTTTAGCAACAAATCCAATAAATCTAAGTGTAGTCTTCGGTGTATTGATCTTTTTTGGAAAGGGAGTGTGTGTGAGTTGTTCATTTCAAGAATAGGCTGGATTCACCCAGTGGCACTATAACTAGGAAAAAGTGCCTAATCCCGCGAATTACTTATGAATAAAAAAGTCAATATAAAAATCATATTTTAGAAACATAGCATTTCGTTATTCTTTGGTAAGTCTACTTTAC